AATAGTAGTAATTCTCTTATCCCATTCGGATAGATACCATCCTCATAATTATCCATGACTGTTTTTGTCTCTAGCATGACCACTTGATGAAATGTGGAGGAAAGTAGGGGAAATGGCCGATACTACTGGAAGGATTCCTCTTTGGCTGATAGGTACTGTAACTGGTATTCTTGTGATCGGTTTAATAGGTGTTTTCTTTTACGGTTCATATTCTGGGTTGGGTTCATCTCTCTAGTAATCGGATGAGCTGGATTGTAGACATGAAAAAGTAAGAACTTAGCGGGTCCTTACCCTCCTTTGTCTGATTAGAGCGGAAAGGGCCCGCGGAGTTCTTACTCTTATAATGAGACTTTGATCTATTCCATAACCTACAAATTGGTTAGTTATCCAGTCAGCATAATCAAAATATTATATTTGTTTTGTAGAAATGACAAAAAGGATCCTTTGCTCTGATGTTTCAAACCACTCTATTCTTTTGTTTCTTAATGATGTTTGTGAACAATTGAATCTAGCGGTTGATTCATAGTCCCTGCCCTTCCCCCAAAATATTAACTGGAAGTAAGAAGAAAGAACGAATCAATCGATTTTATCTATAATCCAATATAAAAATTATATTGATTTCTAGGGATGAGACATCCTGCAAATCATTTCTAGACTAAACTAATAGAACCTTAATCAAAACTACTCTAAAAATAAAATAAAAACTCTGATCATATATCTGATCATATAATAAATAAAGATTTGGATATTCGTAAAAAAAAATCCGCCCTTCAACCGGAACAGTCTTTTTTGTTTGAATAATTTCTCTAAGTTAGAAGTTTAACTTATATTGAATAAGTGAAGATATTGAATAAGTGAAGATATTGAATAAGTGAAGATATTGAATAAGTGAATAAATTCTATTTGCTCAATAACTTATTCACCCATAATCCTTTTTTTCCTTTGTTTGTCCACTACTTCTTATGAATCTAAACAAAGGAGTTCCGATAGACCCGGAAAAGAAGGAAAGGAATAGTAATCTTTGATGAACAGGAAAAAAAATAATTATTATTTTGATACAAGACGACACAAGAAAACGGGTGAAAATTCCTTTTTCTTGTGTCGTCTTGCGTTGAATAGAAGATTAGGAAGACTAGTAATCCTTCCTAAAAGTATTTGTTCCTTTCATTTTTACCATCCTTGCCTTGTATTCTCTTCTTTTGTATTTGTTTGTATGCCTATTGTTTATTACTAAAATGGAATACAAGTAATGAATTCCAGGCGTCCTGCAAAACAAAAAGAGTATAAACAAAGCAAGCAAAAGAATTTACAGAATTTTTTGATCATACATAATTGTATCGATGGACAAAAAATTGGCACTTTTTACTAAATGTTAAGGAATCTCTGGACCTAAAAATTCATTTCGTACAATTGAACTTTTTCAAACTGTTTCTTTTTAAGAACCAAAAAAACTTGTGCCAAAATAACAGATGCGAAGAAGAACAAAAGGCCTTGGACGCGTAATGGATCTTGAAGCACTATTTCTGCATCTCCCTGACCAAACCCTCCTACATTGGGATTGCTTGTTAATGGTTGATCAAGCTTGATGGATTCACCCTCTGAAACAAGAAGTTCTGGCCCTGGAGGTATAATATCAACCACTTGACGTCCATCCGATGCATCAACTATGGTTATTTCATATCCTCCCTTTTCTTTACGTACTATTTTGCTTACTATACCTGCTGATGTAGCATTATAGACTGTATTGTTACTCTTGCTACCATCAGGATAAATCTGACCCCTTCCTCTGTTCCCACCCACATATATGGGATATTTTAAGAAGTGAACGTCTTTCTTCGTAGCAGGGTCGGGGGAAAGAATGGGAAAGACGATTTCACTATATTTCTGACCCGGAACAGGACCTATCACAAGAATATTTTTTTTATTGGGACGATAACTCTGAAAAGACAGATTTCCTATCTTTTCTTTCAACTCAGGAGAAATACGATCGGGGGGGGCTAATTCGAATCCCTCGGGTAAAATAAGAACAGCACCCACATTCAAACCCCCTTTTTTACCATTAGCAAGAACTTGTTTCAGTTGCATATCATAAGGAATTTGAACAACTGCTTCAAATACAGTATCAGGAAGCACAGCTTGCGGAACTTCAATATCTACGGGCTTATTAGCTAAATGGCAATTAGCACATACAATTCGTCCAGTTGCTTCTCGTGGGTTTTCATAACCCTGCTGCGCAAAAATGGGATATGCATTTGAAATGGATGCTCGAGTTATTACATATATCATGATCGATACAGAAATGGATCGAGTCATCTGTTCCTTTACCCAAGAAAAAGTATTTCTATTTTGCATGTCCAATCATGGATCTCGGAATTTCTACAATAAATTAGATAGGGAACTAGTAAAGTTCCCTATGCACGAGTCTGTCATTGTACTGGAATAGTTGTACTGTAATATAGGACGAATACCTTGAACTGGTAGAAATAAAATATAAAGAATTAAGTAAGATTCAAAATGGTTTCTTTATAAAGGAAGAAAGATTCTGATTTATTTGATTGATATCAGTAGATCAAATGAGTTCTTCATTCATTCATTGAATGATAAATGACTACAAGCGAAGGAGATACACGATTTAAATAATGGAAAATCCAATATTTCACAATTGTATCTAGAATAACTGGAAAAGTGGAAACAAGACCAGATATTATTTGATCGTTATGAGCCAATCCAAAATCGTTGTAGAACGAACCAATTATTAGTTCCCAACCATGAGTCGAGTGAAATCCAATCCATAAATCAGTAACTAAAAGAATCGAAAAAGCTTTTATTGTGTCACTTAAGTTATAGAGGAATTCCTGAACCCAAGAATTAAGAATGACAAGTTCCTCATTACCCAAAATAAAATAACCACTTAGAATAGCGAAAGAGATTATATTTGTTGAGAAACGCAAAATGATATGGAGATGATATTCATTGTGTGTTTTGACCAATTGTATCGTTTCCTTGTGTATTCCTATACGAAGTTTTTGTATATGTGTCTCCGGGTACTCCTTTATCATTTCGTCCAACAGAAAGAGTTCTTCTAATTCTATGAATCTTTCTAGAACGTTTTTCTCTTGAATGATATTCAAGAGAGTTTTGGATTGCCCGGTATTCCACCAATTTGTAACCCAAAGTTCCAGACATTTATTAAATGAGAGAGAGACCCACCAGGGCAAAAATACTATAGATACAAGATATGGGAAAGAAGGCAATGCTTTCCTTTTTTTCATTTTTTATCTGTGAATTGAATCGTTAATGAACCTGCTTCATTCGTTGACTCTATATGATATTTCTCTGAAGCACGAGTTCTATAACAAGGTATTGAACCTATGGGTCTATTCATTCCAATTTTTGTGTCAAAATTGAGTTTAGTTCTTGGATCTAGAAGGAATATAGAAATGGGATAAGGGTTCGCCCTTTTCGGATAAAAATGCAAAATCAATATTATTCCTAGATATCTCAATTGGGCAAATTCGAATGGACAAATTCGAAGCAATTTCATCTTCATTTGTTCCTTTCTATGAATACTCGAAAACCCACTTAAAATAACGAATCGGATTTAGAAACGAAAACCCCCCTCAGTTAATTATTTCGAAATGTTTCACCGTCTAGCCACAACCAAGGAAAAAAAGGTATCATCAAAATTTTGGGCCTAAAAAGATGAGATGAATTCCGTATTACGAAATAAATGTTCGGATATATTTGATGAATCCCTACTTATTATATTAGCCTTAGATTAGCCTTTTTTCTAGTAGAAATTTTCTAGTAGAAAAGAATTGAGTTGGGATCCATACGCATACGAAATACTTTTGGTATACAAATGATATACAAAAATTTCTTCTTTTCTTAATTTTCTTCTTTATTATAGTATAGTTTATTATAGTTATTCCATATACGCCCTCCTGCTTTTTTGTTTTATTCTATGGGAGTCGCCACGACAAAGGAAGGAGGAAATAGAATAATCTAACATGTTTTGTTCGAATGAACATTCAAAAAAAAAAAGACTTCAATTGTATTAAAAAAGGAATTAGCAAGTTCCTTCCCCCATGCCGAGAAAACATTTATTCTTTATTGTGTTCAATTCATTTCAAAATACTTCAATTGGTACGCCCAAGAAATAGGCCAATTCGGCAGCTTTTTGTTCAATTTCTCGTGGAGTAAAATTCTCATCAGTACGAGTCAAGGGAATGGCCCCTTGACCTCTGATTTCCATATAAAGGACACGACGAGGATAAAGACCCTCTTTAACCTCAATTCTGATTGATTGGATATCTCTCATAAGGAAGCGAAGGAAGATGCGACGATTTATTCCAGGAAATCCCCAACGAAAAATGCACACAACTCCTTCTTTTCTATCGAATCGGTCATAACCACTACCTACATTCCACAAAATTGTGCACCACAAATAGGAGCTAACGAATAGACCTGCGATCCCGTAAAAAGACATCACGATTCCTTGTGGAAAAAAAATAATTTGCTGAGATGGAAATATGGATATCAGATTCCTACCAAGATAACTGGAAGTTCCAACCGCTAAGAATCCTAGTGAACCTAAAAAAAGGATACAGGCCCAGCAAAAATTACTTGTTTTTCGAGACCCCCTTATAAGTTCTATCCATATATGTTCTGATCGCCAATTCATACTATACTAGATCCAGTTGCATTCGATTGGAATTGAGAGAATAACCCAAATTTGACTTTACCTTTCTTGATCCCGAAGTAACTTTCATCAACTAGCACTATTCTGATGTGGAGTAATTGGTTAGATACATTGACTTTCTATTAAAAATATTTACTGATCCGTTTTTAACCAACTATACCCTGCATATATATATATACATGCATTTATGCAGATATCATGTATCCGCATACATAACAGTTCTTTCATTTGTGTGTGGAAAGAGCCACATATCGTACCATATTGCACTAAAAAAATATCTGTATTATGATACAGTGTTGAAATAAATTGATAAGATTTGGTCCCATTGGATCTAGACAATCTTATTTTTTTGGACATGAAGAGATAAAGAAGCCATTGCAATTGCCGGAAATACTAGGCCCACTAAAGGCACAAAAATAGAGGGTAAGTTGAGATCTGTCATAGAATGGGTGCCTCGATTTAATATTTGTATCTATTAGAAAGATATCTTATGATATGATAAGTATATCTATTATAAGTAATATTAGGTAATATTAACTATTGTATTTTATATAATATTATACTACTAAGTATATATAAACAATTAAGTATATATAAATATATAATTTCTAAATAATATATTTATATTAAAAAAGAAATTTAAAATATAAAAATAATATTCAAAATAATATTAAAATATTAAATTTAAAGAAAAAAAAGGATAGATAATAAGTGCAAAAATGTAGAACTAAATTAAGTGTACCTATTCATCTTTCTACACGAATATAAATAGGGTAATCTTCTTTTACAAATTTTATTATTCTTCTTCTCCCACCCTTATGTTCTTTCTATCTTTCTTTCTAATCTAATAAGGAGTTTTTTATTTAAAAGGGGTTTTCTTATGAAAATTAAGTTCATTATGAATTCGCGACTCTAAATAATACGATCCAACAAACAGGGATTCATAGTAAAAATGCGATAGATGTAGAAATTATTTTATTTCATTTCCATATTTGATATTTCTTTTTATCCATATTTGATATTTCTTTTTATTTTGATATTTTTTTTTCATTATTGTCTATCTTAATTAATGCGTAAGATAGCCAGATAAAATTCTTTTTATTTCCCCAAGTTCGAATTCCTCGGAAAGAGAAATTCACTTTTTTATTTTATCCTGTTGATAGAGGTTCATAATACCTAATCATGAATAGGGGTAAGATAAAAAATAGATCTGGATCTGGAAGAAAAAAAATTATCCGAAACTTCTGACTCTTACTAGAAAGTGTAACTTATATCACCAAAGAACATTTTTCTTAGTTTTTTTTATTACGATGAACTAAATACTTGTTCGCTACAAACAAAATAACTGAATCTAGTGCTATACTTTAATTTTTGGAATTTTGATTCAAGGGAAAGAAACCATGGAGCTGAAATAACTCACTTAGAACACCTTTTAAAGGATTACGTGGTACGATTGGGTCGAATAAGCCTTTATGGAATAAATACTCAGCCGCTTGTGAACCATCGGGTACTGTCTTATTCAATGTTTGTTCAATTACTCTTTTACCCGCAAATGCAATGTATGCATTAGGTTCAGCAATAATGATATCTCCCAACATACCAAAACTGGCTGTTACTCCACCGGTTGTAGGAGATGTAAGGACTGGTACATAGAATAACTTTTTAGTGGATTGGTAATCATATGAAGCAGAAGATATTTTAGCCATTTGCATCAAGCTCAAACTTCCTTCTTGCATGCGTGCTCCTCCAGAAGCACACACAATAATGACAGGTAGAGATCGATTAGTAGCATACTCAATCAAACGAGTGATTTTCTCACCTACTACAGATCCCATACTACCTCCCATGAACTGAAAATCCATAACCCCAATTGCTGCGGGAATACCGTTTAGTTGACCTATGCCTGTTTGAACAGCTTCAGTTAAACCTGTCTTTCTTTGATAAGAATCGATACGATCTTTATAAGGTTCCTCTTCTGAATGAAATTGAATGGGGTCCATAGAAACCATATCTTCATCCATAGGATCCCAAGTGCCCGAATCAATCGAAAGTTCGATTCTATCTGAACTACTCATTTTCAAATGATATCCACACTGTTCACAAATATTCATTTTTGACCTAAGAAGTTTTTTATAATTTAATCCATAACAATTTTCGCATTGAACCCATAAATGTCTGTATTTTTTATTTATATCGAAATCATTAGATCTTCCTCTTATATTGAAATCACTGCCATTATTACGAGTTCTTATACTAAAACTGACAATTTCACTACCACTTACATTTTCAGTACAAATGAAACTATAAATGTAACTGTCACTGTAATTGTCAGTACCACCTGAAATGGAACTATTAATACTGACTTCAAAACGAAGATAACTATTAATGTGATTAGTCCGACTAGATTGAGTATCATACATGTAATGATAATAGTAGTGATTGTTTCTCTTGGACCCCCTATTCAAAAAACTAGAAAAAAAACCTTCTAATTCACTCAGAAAAGAACTATCATTGTCAATCTCAAAACTATGATTTTCAATATCAAAATATACGGAATAACTGTCACCATTACTATCCCTAACTAAAAAAGTGTCATTAGAGATCAAACTCCAAATATCCCTGATACCAAATAAATAATCAACATTACTGAAACTATAACTAACACTATCACTCCAATTTTTCTCCGTATCATTTAGAAGGGGTTCATCACTTCCACTGGTATGGCCAATAGCATCAAGACTTTCCATTGATTTACTTAAACCATACCTATGTTCTAACTTTAACTTCTCGTTAGACAA